TCCTATCCCGGTTATGTTCCTTGGATTATTTACAAGTGGTATTCAAGCTCTTATTTTTGCAACTTTAGCTGCGGCTTATATAGGAGAATCTATGGAGGGTCATCATTGATTAGTTTTTAACTCTTTTTTTGCTTAGCTTATCCCAGCGCAATGTATGCCTGGCTCAAGATACTATACTCTACTTAAGAAACATAAACATACAAAGATGGTATGGGATATTACGATTTAGAATCTAGAGTAATAGCAAAAAAGATTACGAGATGAGGTAATTGTTGTAAATTGTAAAAAAAAAAGGGGGGGGGAAGAGATCTAAAAGATCCTTTTCCTAAAATTCTGGTTTGGCCCTTTTCTATCATACATGCCTCCCCCACTGAATATTCTAGATTGTTCAGCCAATTCCAATAGCAAATATTAGTAGTTAGAATTTGAATGAAGAATTCTTATGATATTAGGACGCGCAAAAAAGTTTAATTAGGCGGGGGGGGGTCAATTAGGTATATGTAATCTAATGGCTATAAGCCAACTTTTGTGGATTTTTCGAAGAATTATTCTAGAATCCAATTGTATCTAAGATACAAATAATTGGTTTACATTATGTAAGAAAGGCGCGTATATGTGATAATTGACTAGTTATATATGAACTCGAGATATATATAATTTGCCCTACTCCAGATCGGGATTCCAATAGAAGTCTTTTCCTTTCGTCCGGTCTGGTCTGTGGCTGTGATATGAATTCACAAAGACTTCGTGGAGGATAGAAACTCAAAAAGAGATATTGAAGTAGTTCGGATGATTCAATAATATTAATAATATTATTTCGGAGTTTTTTGTTTGTATTGGATGAATCTTAGGGATGGAATAGTTAAGTTCTAATTCATTCTTTGATCTTTGATTTGATTGTATCATTAACCATTTTTTTTATTTTTGTGCGAGGAACTTATCATGAATCCATTGATTTCTGCCGCTTCCGTTATTGCTGCTGGATTGGCCGTAGGGCTTGCTTCTATTGGACCTGGAGTTGGTCAAGGTACTGCTGCGGGCCAAGCTGTAGAAGGTATTGCGAGACAGCCCGAGGCGGAGGGAAAAATACGAGGTACTTTATTACTTAGTCTAGCTTTTATGGAAGCTTTAACAATTTACGGGCTGGTTGTAGCATTAGCGCTTTTGTTTGCGAATCCTTTTGTTTAGTTTAATGTAGAAATCTGAAAAATACATTGTATTTTTCAGATTTTATTGTGTCGCTTCCTTTTAAAAATTATAGCAAGATTTCACTCCTACAATTATTCGTTCAGACAATAACTCTGGGCCGGACCGATTTGAGGATGATGAGGAATTAGCATACTGACTCGTTTTTTCCTTCCCTTCTTATCTTAGTCCAATGTCCGATGGAACCCTTTTTTTCATAAATGTTGCAACAAAGGAGGTATTTCAGAATTGAGAAGGCGCCTGGTACCTAATTCGAATAATTATCCTTTTTATTGGGAAATTTCAATTTTTAAAAAAGAAATAATAATAAAAAAGAGGGGGCGACGTGATACAAAAAGAACTCTGTTCTATTTTTTTAGTCTATCTATAAGGGGAGATCATATGAAAAATGTAACCGATTCTTTCGTTTCCTTGGGTCACTGGCCATCCGCCGGGAGTTTAAGATTTAATACCGATATTTTAGCAACAAATCCAATAAATCTAAGTGTAGTGCTCGGTGTATTGATCTTTTTTGGAAAGGGAGTGTGTGCGAGTTGTTTATTTCAAGAATAGGCTGGATCCAACCAGATGCACTTTGTTCGTTATAACTAGGAAAGAAAGGTGCATAATCCCGCGAATTACTTCTGAATAAATATAAATTTAGAAATCATAGGTAAGAACCATAGCATTTCGTAATTTGTTGGTAAATCTACCTTGCTTTGATTCTCTATCAACCAACAATGTGGGAGCATTAACATGGTTAAAGCTAAACCGTTTGAAGTCCAGACGCAAGATGGTACTCTTTCTACTACTATGTTAATACATGGATGGGTTCCAAATTGATAGTTCGAAACTTTTTCGATATATAACACTCATATTGATAAAATGATTTGAACTATTTAGTGTAAAATGGGGATTTCCCCCCTTAATTACCCAATGTAGAATTGATGACCTATGTATAAAGTAAGAAGCTTTTTTTGAATTTGAAGAAAAAAAGAAACAACTTTGCTGACAATTACATACCCGTTTTTTTCTGTGGTCAGAAGAGTTCTCCGAATATTCTGATCTTGGATTAGCGATCAGTTTCCATATTTATTATTTTGGAATATGAAATGAGAAGAGAGGATAGGCTCATTACATAAAAAAAAAATGGTAATTTTCCATAAGTCAAGTAATTGAGCGTGAGAGCCAAATGAATCGAAAGATTCGTGTTTGGTTCGGGAAGGGATCATGTAAGTTTTGAAATGAATGGAAAGATAATCTACTTTCATTAAGTGATTTATTAGATAATCGAAAACAGAGGATTTTGAATACT